ACGGGAACTTCTACTTCTTCCCGTGGAGGCAGATCGAGATCAATGTCCCACCGAGGGAAAGAGTTTGAGCTCGATGCGCCTGAACCCCGAACCATCTTGACCTCGGCTAAGTCCGGGAAGCCGCTTACCGTCCGTCCACTCATCCCAAGAATCAAAATCAAGTCCTTTGAATTTAAAGAGAATGCGAAAAGCTAAAATCAAAAAAGAGATTTCTTTATCATAAAAATGAATAAGAGGTTGAGCTCAACATGAAACCAAAACTTTTTTTTTTATGTTGAGAACCCCAAGAAGATCTCGTACTCTTTCATGTGGAATCATTGGAGTTTGAACTCCAGTTTAGTTTGGACTAAACTAATAAGGATGCCTATATATACGAAATCCTAAATACAGGAAGAGCTCCCTCCTATGTTTCCAACAACAACTGGCAAAAGAATGATGTGAATGAAAAAGAGGGAACGGGAAGCGCTTCGCTGATGTACTGACCAAACAAAGAAAGATTTTTTCCAGTATGTGCCTGCCAATATAACTAAGATTTCTGACTTTTCTTGTTCTACGCTCAGGATCTTTCCCTCCCTAGGTACTCAAATAAGAATGGAAATTTTTCTGTAAATCCCCATCCTCTACTTATTTATTTTTCGATTTCGTCTATAGGCGTGAAATAAGGTCTATTATCGACCTCTCTATATGAAAGCGTGCAAACATGCCTTCTCCCATAGGCTCAGAAAGAGGGCAACTAATCAAAGTGAGACCAGCTCGACTCGGATATCGAATCAAAGTGGATTTGTGTGTAACCAACTCCAGCTCCGGGAATCCATAGATGGATTTTGAAGAGTAAAACGTAATCGAATGAATCGATGCCGTCCATGCCAATGATAGAGTACGACATATGAGCTCAGACCCTTATGTGAGCTTACCTGCGCTAGCCTCCCCGCACGTGCCGATGTCCGCCTCGCTCCTCTATTTTCTTTCAGGCATATTCCACTAATTCCTTATTTTAAGTAAGGTATCATTCCGCCCCTATGAAATAACACATTTTTTCGCACGTGGATCTACCTCTCGTCTGAGATCTATGATATTTATTGCTTTAACACGGCCCGTCCTCTTGCTAAAGAAATACGACCGACGATACAGACAGATATGTGAGATGATCGATAGAGGTTCCCTATATTGGAGAGTGGAAGGGGAAGTCTCTATTTACATAACATAAAGGATGGGAATGAAGAACGGGCGCCCAGCCCATGCATCCCGAGCAGAGAGCTAACCTGGAATGGGATGCATTTGAATAAAAGAACGAACTCAACCGAAGAACTACAATTGAAACAAGACCGGGATTTGAAAGAAGAAGAACAAAAAACAAGAGATTTTTTTATCAGGAAACCCAGAAACTCAAATCGAAATCGTCGAAAGCTTTGCTTTTGGTTTCATTTAGCTGTAGCTGATTTGCTGATATGCTTGTTCGAAAAATTCCTTACTCTCTTTGATATTCTCTATGGATTCTGGGCTAGGTACCTAAGTTAGTAACTAGCATAGGGGGGGGAAAGCCTAACACAAAGAGTATTGAACCTTAATAAAAGCATAAGTCCGCCCCATGCTCCTTCGGTATGTTCTTTATTTCGTTCTTTCATGTGCTTTCTGGAATCCAAATTCTTCTTATACCATCGCTCTCAGGGCGGATCCGCGGAGCTACTATAACGTCAATCTCGTTGAAGTCGAAAAAAAGCCTATTTTGAGCATGTTCATTTCCTCTCGTACGTTCATGATATTGCTTTCACATGGCGCTCAAATAAATTCACTCTAATGGACTTAGCTTGCTCGTGTAACAACTCTCTCTCTTCAAATAGGCTTGCTACCGAGATTTCTGACTTGAATATAGACCTTTGTCCTATTCTTTTATCGTAAACTTGGCTATTGCCATATACCTCCTCCTTCGGGTAGTCATGAAGAACGAGGAATTCCTCCTTATGGTATCGTATTCTCCCATTCACGCCTTTGTTATATGTTCTAATGGAATTTCCTTTCGTAGGCTCAAAAACGGGTCGGTCATTCTTCAGATCTTTGTTGATTGGCCGGCTGATATGGGATAACCTATTTGAAACAAAGAGATTTGTGTAACGGCTTGGTGTACCGAACTTGGCTTATACATTCTCGTACTATACTGCATCCGCCAGCCGAACAAGTAAGGGATTCCTCGCCCGGTGTGCTGGCTTGGCTCCTGCTTTGGCTTCTTGATTGGCTATTGCCAGAGAAGACATCTATGTTATACCAGCAGACGGAGCAGACATGGCAATCAAAAGAATGAGCCAAAACCGAACAAGCAAGGCCAAAGCCAAATGCCGACCTAAGAAGGACGCTTGCGGGGGAGAGTTTCGAGTTTCCCGACAGGTCGATGTACAACCGACAGGTGAATGCTTTACCAAACTCGTGTACAACTCCTTGAATGTGTATTGATTTTCGCTTAAACCATGCTTGGTTTCCTAAACTCTTTCTCCCCTGACCAAACAAAAAACCATAAAGCCAAGATCTCTATAAAGCAGAATACAGATGTGCAGCAGAGAAGGAAGAAAGACGAATGCTATGAGAGCTTGGACGGAATAAGGTCTAGGGGAGACCGCCCTTTTCTAACATGTGAGGGGAAGACTAGTAAAAGATTTGAGCTGTAAACTCGCAATATAGACATGAAAAAAGGAAGGAGACGGAATATGAATGAAGGATTGAAGCATCTGACCGGGCTCTGGAGATGAATACCGAAAGAGCTTACCGGATGCACCATCGACCTCAGACAGCTCGACCGGGCGGGGGAAAAACTAAAAAAAAACGTAGTGGGTGAGCAAAAAGCAAATACCAATGAAGACCAGACCTGGAATTTCAAACAAGAAAACGTAGTAGCCTAGCCGGGGAGGGAGATTCTCCAGCTCCACTCCAACACTATATATAGTGGAAAATCGAGTGGAAAACTACGCTTCAAAATCAAGCCCAAAAAACGATCCTTTTGAAAGGTCCTACTGGATTGACCCACTCAAGCCATGAAAGTTACCTTTTGGATTATAAAAATGGCCTCTGAGACCCGAACCTGGGTTGATCGAAGAGCAGCTAACAAAAGGGCGAAGGCAGGATGAACAATAAAATAGCCGTAGACGGATGGAAAGACCGGAGACCAGAGACCGGAAGAAAACATCCATTTTTTTAAAAAGACAGAGATGAATGTGGACGGATTGAGCCAATGTTTTCCAAAATTCCAATACGAGAAGCAGATTCAACTTCTATTTATTATAGATTTTGCACCTTCAAAAGTTCCAGGCATATTGAATTACAGAAAGAGATGAATGTGTACTTCTTGCTGCTACAGGGCAAGAAAGAGAGGAACTAATTCAAGCTAATTCGACGTTTGTATAGGGCATTTGTGGACGGGACGAGTACGACATATTCCAGGGACCGATCCATCTCATTAAAGGATTTTGTGGACAGAGCACAGACCTCAGACCAATCGATTAAACTAATTATTGTAGAGTTTCCCGGGGACGTATTGAATTCAAGTCATTCATGTGTGCCGATTTCCTTATGGTTAACTTCAAAATGGGGATACAGGTTTCACCGTACTTCTCATCCATCTTTCAAACTATGCGTCTTTCAGTCGAGGAGTTCATAGCGAAGCTCAGCTGGAGAGATTCGATGCTAACTTTAAAAGTATGTAGGGCTTATACACACCTTTCCCCTCCAAAACCCCTGTCTTCTGCCTACCAATGGGAGAGAGAACTTGTTGGACGTCTCGAGTGAATGCGGGAATGGCATACAGGAATGGGATACTAATGAAAAAAAGCCAGAAACCGGAGCATATATATGGTTGATATAAGAAAGGGTTGATATAAGAAAGACTTACTCTCTTTGGGAGCTTGTAGACACTGGTCTACAAGTCATAGAGTGACGGCTAATAAGCTAAGTTAGTATACTAAGACGGGAGGAGCTCAGCTGCTGAGTCTCGACTAAAGGAAGAGTTTTCGTGTGAACAGGATTCGTTCCCAAACCCCCTGTTTTGCCTACCGACCTTAACTTCTCTTTCTAGCCCCTCTACGCTTACCAACGCCTGCATTCCTTTGATTGCTTGTTATACTCCTTATACCTACCATATTCCTTTGTCTTTGCACCTCAGTCCCGGATCGACTAGTTGTCTTGTTTGCTATAGCTTGAATCCGTGATCGACCTATATATCAAAAGCAGTTGTAAAATGCTACTTGACTCCAGAACTAGTAGAGGAAGGAAGCGATGATCGGTCGAGACCATGTTGCGTAATCCCGTTAGCCAATGAAAGGACTACCTTTCTTGGACTGTGAGCGACGACACAGAGCGTCGCGAGAGACGAGAAATGCGATTCAACTGCTTCCTAACTGCTCGATTGAGAAGTCTTGCCTAAGTCCTAGACTTGAATGAAGCAGCCTGGCTTAAAGTCTTATTTGTTTTTGCCTTTCTTCTCTTGTCCTCTTTTCTTAGTTAGGCCCAAGAAAGTACAAGATATAGCTTTCTTACTACTACAGATGATAGCTAGAGACTAGAGATGAGAGTGCAGGATCTAGATTTGTAACAAATATTCTACTTTGCTTATGCAAGTTGTTATGTACCAAAACCAAAGAATATTGTCGATGGGATGCAAAAAAAGATGATCTTACTTCGCTCATGCACCGTCTTTTAACCCCCCGTTAGCCGGTAAAGTTAGCAGCCTAATAAAATAAAAAGGGCCTCCTTCTGCATGTTAAGGCAGCACACTAGTACATTTTCATTGACCACTGAGACCAACTCCAAAGTCCGGTCTTTAAACTAATAAAGATGGCATAGTAAAAAACGGAAGACTGACTATCATCGCGCTTGAAGGGGACCTTATTCACAAGATTCCAGCTCGAGCGAGGAAGAAAAACCTTAGCATCAAAGAGAGGAACTAGCAGACCAGGATAGGCAACTAAAGAAAGAGCGAACTAACTAAGCTAGTGCTGATGCCTCTGAGAGATTAAAGGACCGAGAAGCTTGACTTACACAGAATTGTTGAAGAGCACAGCAGAGAGCTCGATCAATTGCCGGAGATCACTTGGAAATATGGTTGGGAAGAAGAACGAGAAAGAAGTAAACAGATTCGTCTTACCAGGCTAACAAGGCAAGAGCAGGAAAGAGGAATGAATCGGTTGATAGCCTTGACCGGGATATGGGAACTAAGAAAGGGATGCTAAACTCAAACAAAAAAGAATGAAAAAAAAAAGAGCATTTGAATTTCCCACCATCTACCCAATTGACCTATCTATTCAATTGATTAAACAGACCGTGTTACTAAAGAAATAAACCCAATTAACGCATCAACGTACATTCGATCGTTTTAACAAGTCTTTTGACTAAATAAATCAAGCCATAGAGCATAGAGACATATATGCGGATTCCAGGAATGGTTTCGAGCATGACATGGATGGACAGCCGATTGACCGATAACGAGAAAGAGAAGGGAATCGCATATTTCATTAACAGACAGTCATTCGTATAACCGATGTTGCGCTCCAGAGAAGGGCAGGCAGGAGACAGCAGTTTGCCACGAAAATGATGGAAGGCTGGTTCAGGTAATCCTTGGGGGAAAATGTCCGCCACTTTCTTGTTGCTACGAACAAGTCGAATGAGCAATTTGCCTGCGATGACGAGGTCACGGACGAAGTGGTAGTAAACTTCTATGTGCTTAGAGCAGGCATGGAACACAGGATTGGCCGCCAAGTGTGTAGCGCTAGCATTATCACAGTGCAGGATAAATTGATAGCGAAATGGCACCTCCCGATCGCGTAGCAAGTAAGAAAGCCATAAAAGTTCAGAGGTAGTAAGGGCGAGTACCTTGTACTCTGCTTCGGCACTAGACCTGGAAAGAGTCGGTTGCTTTTTGGAAACCCAAGTCAGTAGGTTTTTTCCGAGAAATACGCGGAAGCCAGTAGTGGACCGTCTGCTATCGGGACAGCCAGCCCAGTCGGCATCGGAGAATGCAAAGAAGGTGGTTAACGGTCCCGGAGTGATGGTTAGGCCAAGGCCAAGAGAACCCTTCAGATACCGTAAGATGCGTTTTACAGCCTGAAGATGTACGATGGGTGGTGAAAGCGTGCATGAACTGACAAACTTGATTGACGGCATAAAAGAAAGGAGACGAGAGGAGCCCTAAAGAGGAAAGGGGCAGGAAAGAAGGGGGGCGCGCTAGCGCACCCTTGCTCTAGTAAACCTTTCGAGCCAAGCCCCTTCATTATTATTAGGTTGATGGGTTGCTGTTGCTTTCTTCAAGTCCAAGTTTCCCGCTTGTTGCTTTAGAAAGATGGCAGGGGCGCGTTAGCGCTTTACTAATATCAAACAACTAGAATAAATAGAAAAAGGGCTCTTTTTCAGCTGGATCCAGAACGAATAGGAGATCTATCAGTACGCCATCCGCTACATATCTTTCGTAGTGAGGGAACTCCTCTGTTTTTAGCTTGACGAGCTACTTGAGTTTCCGAAAAACGCATAAACCCCGGGATTTTCGTAAAAGAAAAGAGGAACGAGTGCCAAGGGACTTGAGTGACTCGCCCTAATCAATAAGCGGGAGAGGGACGAAGAAACTCGATCGGCTACGTTAGACGAGCAAGAGCCAGGGACGCACTCGACGAGCAGACGAGGGACGAGTGGTAGAAGCCGACAAAGAGTAGTGATAGTGACGGTTCAGTGAAGTCAAGTCTATTAGGGGCTCCCTGACGATCCCGAACCTTCCAAAAGTGATGGGTATGTTTTGTTTCTTGGCACTCTCTTTCTTAGTTATGCCAACCTAAAAAGAGAGAGAGATACGGAGCTTGACTTGAAAACAAACAACTCTGCCCCCCCTATCACAACAAGGCAGATAGGGGACTTTTTGCCTTCCTTAAGTCCAGGATACGAAAACAATTCCTCCCCACTAAAAAGAGCGATTGAGAGTGGATTTCAGGTTCGATAGTGTCGAGAAGGTATTAGCCCCTTACTCACCTCTTCAACATCTAGAAAAAGGCCCTATTAGTTAAGCTCTTTCGTAAAAGCACCATTGGGCGGTGGTTCCTCTCTTTTTCTCTTTCACCTCGAACAAAAAATAGATCTCGCCATCAGCTCGACTAAGAGTTCCGAATCGAAAAAGTAAACTGAACGTCGACTTGATGATGCAAAGTCGAGGGGAACCGAGTGCCGAAAAAAACCGGTTTAGGTAAATATCTAATGCGCTCCCCGTCATGTTGACTATTATTCAAAATAAAGTAAGGAAGTCCTTTTCTTGACTTGGCCTGCGTGCATTATACCTACCCCCTTTTTAAAGAACTTTATTTCAATCTCAATAAAGAAATGAAAGCAACACTCTTTGCTTGTTGTCCTCTTACTCTTTGAGTCTGCCTTGTGGAGGTCTCTCGGGTGTCTACGGCAGATCCGATCAGTCTCGTGATGAAGAGAATTTCCGATCTTCCACTAAGAAAAGAAGGGTATCGTCACGACAACTCAATTTGCCCGGTAAACTACTCGGGGCTCCCCATGGTTTAGTAAAAAGGAGGGGAGATTTTATCTTCATCCGGGGGTGAATTTTCTTAATTATTCACTTTAAAGTGTAAGCCTGATTAGTGAGGTCTTTTAAAAACTTCATAGAATGAAATGAATGATCAGCCATTCCATTTGTGCTTGAAGCAAGTAGGCGACGCGAATCTATGGTTTCTATGTTTCAATGGGATACCAATTGCTTGGATGCCTTTGTTTGAAAGCCTCGAGATGATTAGCAGAAAAAATGCTTTCTAGGTTTGTCTTGTGTCTCCGTAACAAATGGTCCATTTATTTTTTTATTGATGGGCGAACAACGGGGATTGAACCCGCGTGTGGTGGATTCACAATCCACTGCCTTGATCCACTTGGCTACATCCGCCCGCCCCTACCCCCGCACAGGTTTCAGTCTCGAGATACGATCAGATCCTTACCCTATGACCGCTATCAAAGAGAAGCTTTTTCCTATACGAGAGTAGCAAGCCAAGCAAGTCTATTGTTGTGTTTTGGAATTAGGGGAAGCAAAGCTTCAACAAGTCGGCCGCTTCCTGGCAAAGCTTCAAACAAAGAGGTTAGGCTGTTCACTTCATTGATTTGACTTCACTTTACTTAAGATTCTAAAAGATAGAGGCCGGGCGGGCTGTGAAGGCTCGTTTAGTAGACAGCAAGCTACGGCTTTGACGAGCAGCAAGTACCTACTCCCTATCAAAATGAAAAGCAGCAAGCGGAGCTTGAAGAAGCGAGCCCCTATCAGAGAAAGCCATTGCGCGCTAGCCTCTTGTTTGTATAGGGTTCCAAACCTGCGCACCCCTAAACTAAAAGCTTTGAAGCCCCAACTTTTTTTATGGGATATTTGAAGAAAGAAGCCCCTTCATTATTATTAGTAGTAAGAGTAAGGTTTTCAAAAGGCGTAGACAAGCTACCTTTATGAAAAACCTTTGAGTTTAGGGGTAAGGGGGCGCTAACGAGCAAGAAAAGGCCCCTTCCTATATCGAGAGATAGGCTAAGGCGCCTTTACTATCTAATAGTGGGCCCCTCTTTCCTTTTTTGTTATTGAAAAAGGGGCAACTTTCTCGCTTGTTGCTTTAGAAAGATGGCAGGGGCGCGTTAGCGCCCTTCCTTCAGCTGCCCCCGCCCTATCTATTCATCTTTTTTTTTTTCAAATGGATATTTAGGGATCTCTCTTGTTCATAGATCGTCGAAACCTGATCAATATCCATTTCTCAATAATATCGAGATATCGATAGAAATATTGAGATCTCGAGATGGATCGAGATCCATATCGAAATATGGAAGAACCAACACAACAAGGGCGTAACCAACGGAAGGTTCTCCCCCTGTCTCCGACATTGTTCTCCGACGATGCCCCCTGGGCGAAAGGGGCCACCAGCCTCTTTCTTTCTTCAATCGTTCCGATCAGGACAAGTGGGTTAGTTCCTTTCGTCCTTCTATCTACGCAATTCTCTGTCTTCGTTCGTGATCATGTTGGGCGAAAGGTAGTTGTAGAGGAGCGGCTGTGAAACGGCGATTCCCCCCTTTCCATTGAAGTAGGGAGGGCATCCTTCCCCACCATTCCGGCCTATTATTGATAGGGATTTGACCGATGCTGAAGGTAGCTTGCTTACCAAGCCACCCACTTGAGAAGCTAGTCGCCAGAAAGAAAAGAAGCGACGAGGAAGCGAAGCTGTCGTAGAAGCTTTGCTTCCCCCCCCCTGTAGTCGTAGTACTCGGCTCGTCGCTACTTTGATTCAAAAAGTCACCGACGGTTCCCGACTTTCTCCGGTTTCCGCAACCGTAATCATTTGTCACTCCGATTACTTCATCCATCAACCTTTTTTTATTATTTCAATAGCGGTACGCTCTAAAAAAAAGTCAAGGAGTTGCTTGCATTCTAGAAGCGGTAGCTTCCCGCCTCCTTCATTCCTACTGCCAGCCTCCTTCGGTGAGTTGTTCCCTTCCCTTTTCAAAAATGCCCTATACAAAGGGTCTGCCTCAGCAAATGTACAAAGTGGACCGCAGTTTGGCTGACCCTCTTCTTCCCATTCGGGTTGGGTTGACCCAGAAGTCAAGTAAGAAGGAATGGAACCACAGGAGAGTCGTCTGCAGTTCACACTTGGGCAAAGACGACTGACTTTGGAATTCGATGGTGTTCTACCTTTGCGTAGTCTCGGTCCACAGTGGAAGGCTCCGCACCTGAGCCTCGTTAGACTCAGCGGAAGTGTAAGGTGTAAGTAAAGAGAATAGAAGAAGAGATTAAGTCTGTCCCTTAGCCTAGTCTATATCTACAGCTGACGCAACTCCGTACCGACGCCTCACTACTACTTAATTAACGGCTAAGCGATTTCATAACCTGAGCTTTCCTTAACCAGCTGACCTTACTTCGTAACCTGGGACTCCCTTTCTTTCTTTATAGTTCGACTAAGTGACTTCGTAACCTTAACTCCCTTTCTTTCTTACTTTAGCATAGGCCTTCGCCACTTCAAACGGCCCCTCTTTTCTTTTTTGAATTAGAAAGAACGGGGCCTCACTTAACTATTTGTATAGGATGAACAGCAGGGAGGATGAAAGACAAAGAAAGGGATCAGGGGGCTTTATGATCGGAGAAAGGGAAGGGGCGTGGTTGGTGTGTCACTGGGTCGGTGGGGGAACCCGTAGGAAGGGGGGGCGACCCGCCGAATTCACATCTGAAATCGCCAACATAAACACAAACGAAATCGTCGAATTGCGTATAGAAACAAAACGAACCACTTCTATTCTCGGAGCTGAGGTATATGAAGAATGGCTTTTTGGTCCCTTTCGTCAAGTGGTTAGGACATCGTCTTTTCATGTCGAAGACACGGGTTCGATTCCCGTAAGGGATAGGTACTCATTCCCGGCCGCTTTCTGTTAGTGTTCATTGCTGAGTGATCGCTCGCTATCTGGCTGGAAAAGGTGGTCCGGAAGCTTCCTCTCTCCCAGCAAGCAAGACGAGATCACCACTTTTCTCAGTAATGGACTTCCTTTCATTCTTCCTTACTTAGCCTTAGATGTCCTTTCATAGATTCTCGAACCTCCGACAGACGAAATCTCCATGCATGCGTTCTTTCTTTCCACATCTCTTTTTTTTCTTTTGGCCGTTTTTGTTAGGCATTGAACCCCACCTTAGGTGCTGAGTAGTGTCCTCCCCTCCCTAATACCTAAAAAAAAGTTCCGTCTATGGAGCCTAAAGCTTAAACCATGGCATGGCAGTAAGCAGTAAGTGGGCCTAGTCTTTGCCCAGTCTTCGCCTTCTTCAGTGGCCAAGTTGAAGCGTTCAACGTCGGCCTACCACCTTTCTTTTTCAAGGTTGAGCTTCTTCCAATTCAAAAAGGTAGTGTCTTTTTCCTATTCTTATTGGTAAATAGCGTCTGGAAGCGAAGGCATTATTGAACGAAAGAGATGCCGGGTCGGTCAATTGCATTAGGTAGGAGATGCAGGACCTGTCTTAACCGCAAGTGCATTCGCTATTCGATTCCATCCTCGATCCCACCCTATTAAACTTCCAAAGTTTGTCTCTCTTTTTTACTTTTAAGTGAAAAAAAAGGGGGGGGGGTGACAATCGGTAGACTTTCTTTTCTATGTCGCCGTCTCATCAATGAGCGTAGATTGATAGAGATGGCTTTTGTGCTGGTCAATCTGTATCCCATTCTTCAGGTATAGTTTTGTTTGATCACAGATCGGCAGGTGATCCATCCTTTCGCCCCCTTTGGTCAGTCAGTCGTCTTGATCCGCCAGAGGGTCTTGAGCTAGCTTCCTTGAAGAGGCTTGATGGGAAAGAGAGGTAAAAGAACCTAAGGAAGGTACCTCACAAGCTCTTGGATTCCATGGCTAAGGCTTACTTTGGCAGATTTTAGGTGAGGGTGGAGGAGTAGGATAGGAGGTGAGTGGTTGATAGAACCTCAGGATTCTAGGGAGATTTTGGCAATAAGGGTGGTGCTAGGGCTCAAGACAATTTGGAAGGGGGAGTTGGATCATAAAGAAGAGTTTCTTCCTTTGTTTGAAGAGGAAGAATCCTACCGGACTTGAGATAGGAATGGCTAAACTGATTGTCCCAGGAAGAAAGCTAATGAAAGCAAAGGTCAAGAATATCTTGGTTTAACAGAAGTTAGTAAAAATCTCGCTTGTCTCTATCGTACTATGATTGCTAGATGGCATTCCAAGCTCCTTAATAAAATTCCTATCGAACGAGAATGAGTAGTAGTGCTAGTGAGGGTATGGAGCATTTTTGAATCGAGTCTTTCAAGAAGTTATATAAATAGGATTGGCGCCATTGACGATGCCGTTTTGGGTGACTTTTTCGTGCTTGTCCTTGGAAATAAGAGACAAATGTTCGGATCAACCCCTTTTTCTAAAGAAGAGATTGAAGAAGTGGTGTTCAATCTAGAGGGGATCTTACTAATAATAAAAAAAGAAATACGATGGTTTTTCTTTAGGGTTTATTCAGGCTTTGTTAGAAGTGGATCTCATAAAGTTATGGAAGAGTGTTGGCATTGAAAATGAGTGGGTATTCAAAAAAATACCTAAGAATTTACAAGCCGGGTTGCATAAAGCAGGAAATTTTATTTTGTTATATAAAATAAGTACCCGAAAAAACAAAGCCACCTATCAATTAATAATAATCAAAGGGCTTCTTTATAAACCCAACAGTGAAGGGATTTGACGAGACAGCGGTTCGGGTTGTTTAACCCTGCAGCCCCATTTTAGAAGTGCGTTTGAACAATACCTCTTGGTACTTATCCTTTCATTTAAGAAAGGCTCGAGAGACCTACTTGCCACGTGGCAAGAGGCCATTAGCCAAAAAAACTGTGATAAGATCTCAAAAGAAAGAAGAGTATTCGAATCCGGGTCCCCTATGATACTTGGCACGAAGCCATGGGTCCTAAGGGAGATTGGAAGAGAAATCCGATCTCCACTCTCTCAAAGAAATACGAAGGCTATAAATAGGATATAGAAACCTCACATATACATGCGCACAAGTTTTTTTACAAACGACTTCACACTTGGAGCTTTGAAGAGGCACTCAAGTGCTTGAAGGAGAAAGAAAGAGAAGCTCTCAGTAGGATAAGGAGGAGATTCAGTCCCCAAGAACCCAAAGGACAAAGACAAGGTAGCAAGGCCTCGAAGACCGGAATTCTTGCATCTTCTTCCCTATTCTTCTTCTCATTTTATTCTCTTTAAAAATGTAAAGATCTCCCGGTACTCAAAAGTCTTAGAATCAAATGTCTTCTCCTATGGTATATGTTATGTTCGAGAAAGCCGAGAGACTTCCCAGGAGTGTGTAACCCACCACCATCTTAATAAAGACCCTAAAGGGAGATTGTTGTGATCACTTTTCTTGTGTGAATCTTTCTTTCATACCACCAGGAAGCCTAGCTTTCACAAATAAACAAGGGGAAGAAAGCAAAAAGGATGAAGACATATGAATCCACCAATTACGACAAAGTTGACTTGCGTCAACCTCGAGCAACGACATTGGGATAGGACTGGGTTCCCCACTCTCTGAAGCCGAATTAGGAGCGGGCAAGTTCAATGGGACGGGCACTTCCGCACTAGGAGATCTCCGTCTTATATCGTCGGCCTCCCAGAATGGACGAAGCAGATTCTATATCTCTCGTTTCATCGGGAGACTTTGGATAACGCTGGCATTTATGGTGCTGTCCGAGTCGCGCAAGAGTCTTACCATAGGGACGCAAACATTTATTGTTAGGGGGGCTTGTGAGTAGTGGAGCTGGGTGACGAATACCCTAAATTGGAAGAAAAAAACCTTGTGGGACCTGAAGAAAATCGCCGGCCTTCCTATTTATGGCCAAGTTTACGACGAGTACACTCCTTGGAATGAAGAGTTGTACGGCTTCGACGAGATTTCGAAAGAGAAGTACCATTCGGAGTGTGCCCGGGAACTCTTCGCGAAGTACCAACGCTTGGCGCTTCGTAATCAATATACAAAAGTTGACCATCACGTATGGGTTCAATTGAGAGACAGGCCCCACAGCCTAATAGAGCCAAGAAGAAAGGTATGTCAGAGACGGCCTACTTCCATTCTACCACAAGTCCAGCGGCATAATATGCTGGAGAAGAAGAAGTCCTTGCTGCTGCGAAGCCCGACTCCGGAATTCTCAAGTGAGACGACTTAGCCGCATTCTTGGCTCTCTGGTTGAGCCGCTTTGTCCTTCCGAACAACCGCAGCAACGTCCAACGTCATTCGCCCGGAAACATTTGTCATGGCCGGGTTCTTGGTGCAGGGAAAGAGAGTAGCCATAGCTCCGGCCGTCCTTGCCAGCATTTATTACGGTTTGGGCGCTGTTGCCCAAGAGAAAGAGGGTCCAGGCCAGTGCAATGCGGAATTCCCGGTCCACTACTTCTATGCATGGCTAGACCGGTATTTTCCTAAGCAGTATATGAGATTGCCGCTTCCGCACCTGGCTGGGAAAGCGGAAAGATTATGCCCCGGAGATGCTTGCAATTGAGAACATTGAAGCCGGGAAGTTCGATGCGAAGATAGCCAGGCTCTTTATTTGTCATCCGATGAGCTTCACGTGGCGGCCCTACAAGCATGGTATTTCAGAGATGCCCTAAATCTTGTATGATTGGTCGACAAGGTCGATGAAAAGGGCCCTTGCTACTTATTGCTGTTGTGAAAATGCATCAAAGATAGTATCTGATCTGATCTCCATGCGATGCGGCATTCTGACGTTACGGCAGGGCAACGTACGTGCTTCGGGCAGAACCGTAAAATCCCCCCCGGTTTGCAAGACAATTTGGTTTTGACTAATGAATTCCGGCACCCGGTCACGACGTCAATCAAGCGCGTCATCTTTAACCTTTCGGAACTGGCGGGGTACTGGGCACATATGATGAGAAAGGGCACCGGGGCTCCTTTCGTGATAATGCCGGATGGCAGAGAGGGCAAGATGGTCTTGGAGTATGTCCGATGGTGGCATCAACTGACGTTTTCTTACTTCGAGCAAGGAATCAACAAGCTGTTGACATTCAAAGAGCAGCAACTCCCTGATCAAGAAAGAGTTGGGAGTCGAAGTCCTCCTTCTCCTGAACCCACATATGGACCCATTCCCGAGCAGGGGCAGCCACCCAGATCATCGCAACATCGGAAAGGTCACCAGCCCAGCCTTACGAAAAAGGGGCAAACCCGGACCATGAAAGGAAAGGGAGGTTCAGCACCCGTCAGCCAGCATGCATCCCCCATCAGGGAGGAAAGAAGAAGTCCCATCATTTCTTCAGCACCGTTCTCGGCTCAACGGATGGTGACTCGAAGTATGAGGGCCCGCCAAACTCAACCGGCTCGCTCACATCTGCGTTCAAGAGTCGTAAGCCGAAACGGCAGCATCAGAGTTTACAGCTTCAGCTCCTCCACCGGCTACACAGGAATCGCCAGCATCACGAGCACCATCTGCAGCACTCAAGGCACCTGAGCAAGAGCAGGCTGCCTCGAAGAAACGGTCGGGCAGAAGGTGGTTTGTGAAGGCCGGCCAAACAAAGGCCGGGAATAAAAACCTCTTGAGGGAGGAAAGAGAGGCGAGGCCCAGATTGGAGATGATCCCGGCGACGATCTACCTGAAGAAGTTGCCGATAGCTACATCGCGAGTCTCTTCCCTTCGGAAGCACAGCACGAATACCGCCATTCTAAAAAAAAAGTCGAGGAAGAGATGGCTATGTATGAGAGGGCCGTAAAGGACTCTCTTGAGACAACTTTCGGGAGGCCAGTTCAGGCTTTCTTTAGAATTGTTACTGGTATACTGATTTTCGAATGCAATCCATTCGTATTTCATTCTTTTTTTCTTGCCTTAACTTTGCTTTTCTTTGCAATACCGAACCGAAGACGAAGGCGAAAGAAGCTCCAGCGGACCCCAAGGATAAGGAGAAAGGAAAAGCAGCCGAGCAACCGGTCGAATCGATTTCGTCCGACAAAGAAATGATCTCCGCACTTCGTCATGGGATGAGGGGCAACTAGAATCCCGACGCTCCTCCTTCTCCTCCCGAGTCACTTCCGGCTTACAGCAGGCTGCTTTCATCCCTCCTTTGGCTGCGATCCTTCGAATTTCACTACCAGTCCAAGCTGAAGAAGTTCAAGAATGGTCCCCCCCTTACGCAATAGGGGCCGGGGCACCGATCATGTCAAAGCCTCCTGCCGAGCAAATTACTGAAGTTGGTTCTGAGTCGGCTGGTGATCCAGAAAAGGCTGCTGAACAGAGTGTCGAAGGAACACAGCCTACCGAATGTGTTCCGAAGTCCGCGGGTAAAGAAGTTGAAGAGACGGTTCAGTCGCAGCCGAACCGACTGAGATCACAGGGAGCGATCCCCACAGCCGCTAAAGGTAGCTGGAGCCGGGTTTTTTTCGATGTTTTTTCTTCCCTACTTCCGCTGCCAAAGCCTTACTTACTAGACGTTATAGGGGGGCGAGAGAGAGAAAGTCCTCCTTCTCACTCGACTTGCGCGAGTCACTGCCACTCCGTGCGCCATAAACACCACCCCCAATTTATACCGCATTCATCTTTCAGCAAAGTTGCATTGTGTTTTTTTGCATTTGTGTTGGGGAACGTAAAGAGATTTAGTAGGTGATAAGTAGTTCCATAAGTGCAATGGAACAAGTTTCGATTGAGTTAATGATCCGTGGCTTGCTTGCCCCCCTTAAACAAAGGCACATCACTTAGACTGCTAAAAACTGATGCAAGCAAAGTTCCTCAGTACCTATGGGCCGAAGCGTTTCATAAAGCAGTGCATATTAATTACTGATTGCCATCGTCGACTATTGCTGGTGACTCCCCTCATCAAAAGCTTTTTCAAAAGATTCCAGACTATTCCTATTTCAAAGCCTTTGGATGTCTCTGTTTTCCTCATATTGATGCTTCACAAACAAAGAAAGAAGTTTTCTCAAAAGAAAATCGTTGGATATAGTAACATAAAGGGCAGTTTTGTTTTATTTTTGATGAAAGTAGATTTTTCTCTTCTATTCTAGGATTTTCGGATTCGGCTCCAATTTAGGGGGAGAATCGTCGAGCAGCAGCAGCTGAAATTCATGAATTTCAGCCGTTACAGCAGCCCACGTTCCGGCAGTGTGGTCAGACGTTGCTGCAGTCCATGTCCTCCACACCTCAGCCCCAACCACAACCAACATAGGGGGCTCTACAGCGGTCCTCCGCGTCTCAGCAGCAGCAACCTGGAGTGACACGTTACAGCAGCATTCATCTTCGGATTTTCAGCAGCCCATGCTCAGGCATGACCAGTCCACGTCACAGCCCATTCTCAGACTGACAGCCTCTACGATAAGCAAGTGAATGCTGGTATCCAATCAATTGTCTGAAGCTCCTGAGTCTCAGGGCCCCAACTATCCTTCTCCAAATCTAAGAAGATCCACACTCCTATTGAGAGATTTTTCTCCTATGGTTCCTACTTTTTCTTACCTTGAGAGCTTGAGCACAAGTCTTTCAAAAATCTAAAAAATCATGTGTTATCTTACGATAAAGCAAAATCTGATGAGAATTGGAAACGAGCTATGTTATACTTTAATTACAAACAAGAATAAGGATGCTCTTCAAAAGAATGAGACCTGGGATCTTGTCTTTCCACCATCTGACAAAAACATTGTTGGGTCAAGGTGGGCTTACAAGATCAAATACAAGTAAGATGGTTTTTTATATAGAGGTACAAACTGTAGCAAATTTTCTCACGAGTAAGAAAGCTCGCCTGCTTGCTCAAGGCTATGAAAAAGAGTATGGTCTTTATTATGCCGAGACGTCACCTTCAGTCCAGTTGCTCTAAATGGTACCATTCGCACCCGCTTACATTCAGCACGGACCCAACTTTCATCCCAGTTAGACGTCAATCAAGCTTTCCTTCACGGAGATCTCAAAGAAGAGGTCGAGGCCAACCTCCCGGTTATGAAGACTCTATTCATCCAGACTATTTGTGTAAGCTTTCAAAGGCTCTCTATGGACTCAACTCAAAGAGGCTTTGAAAAATTCAGCACTGCACTACTAACATTAGATAGTAGTTCAGCTGGATCACACCTGATTTTTTTGTCAAGCGCTTCAGGTATATCCATCCTTGCCATTGAAGTTTTAATAATAAAAAGAAAAAGATTACCGGCAATGATTCTGCTGCTATTCATCAAACGAAGCAACATCTTGGCAAGCTGTTTCATATGAAAGATCTTGGTCCTCTAACCGGGATTGAAGTTTTTGGTCTCCGGGTATGCATCTAACTCAGCAGAAGTACGCCATGGATCTTCTAAGCCGCCATGGAATGCTTCACAGGTTGCCCTGTGTGACTCCAGCTTAATGCCAAGCTGTATTCTCATGATGGTGAGCTGCTATCAGATCCATCGGCCTATAGGAGTATGTATGGTGGGTGGTCTCCAGTACTTTACTCTGACTCGCCCAGAGATTTCGTTTGCTGTTGGACTTGTAGACAAGTTTATACAGTCTCCTCGGGTTTCTCATTTAGTAGCTGATAAACGTATTTTGAGATATCTAAAAGCTTGACTATTCTGGAAACCTTGCCATTACTGTCGAGACCTATTCTATTAGAATAGCTTGGCAACCCCTACCTCTTAAAGCTGAAGTAAGGTATTCATGCTGGTGATCTTACAGCCAACTAATCTCGATGAAGGCGCTCCACTACTGGCTTTTGCTTTTTCTTCGGTGACTCTCAACGAGATTGGAAGAGCAAGAAAGAGACAGTGGTTGCTCGCTCTAGTGCAGAAGCCGAGTAAAGGGCTCTTGCTGATACTACATCAGAGATTATTTTGTTGGGATGGTTACAACAAGATATGGGAGTCACTTTTTCTGGGCCTACTATTCTCATTTGTGACAACAAGAGTGCTATCCAAATAGCACACAATGATGTGTTTCATGAGCGAACAAAACATATCGAAATAGCCTTACTCACTTAGGGCACTTCGTTCGCCATCACTTTCTACAGGGTTCAATGCCATACATTTCCTCAGAGCTTCAGATCGCGGATCTTCTTACGAAGTCCCACACCACTGTGGGATTCCGATACTTAGTATCCAAACTCCAGATCTTATCCCTTGAGGCATCTTGAGTTTGAGGGGGGGGGGTGTTAAGCATATTGATTCTGTATCTTCTGTATATAGTAAGTGGGTCTTGCTGTATATAGCACTTTCCCTTTTTTTGATGCTTTTTTACATGCAGTGAAATACATAGATTTTCACCCAAATCAAAAAAGAAAAAAAGGAAGGAGACGGAATATGAATGAACTCAAACTACATTTGACTGACTATACTCTCTTTGTCCCCTTTTTTTAGGGTGAGTATTAATAATAAATAAGGGTGAGCCTAATATTAATAATAACTCTAAAGGAAAGGATGATACACGTCTTGGAGTTCATTCCCGAGCACAAAAAGCTTTTTTTCTGGAGATGGAGAGAAAAAAGTCAGCGGGGTGCTTTATTTCTTTCTTCCTTCCTGGTGTCCCCATTAGTTGATATACGGAATTGGAAAGGAATTCCGGATCATTCTGATTGAAGGCGGGATATGGATGGAATCGAGAGGGAAGAAAGAGTCCGGTTTCAGAGGCTTGATCCACTTTGTAATCATGGATCATGAACAAATCCCTAAATGCTTCTTTATACTGTCGCCCAGGTAGGGAGAACTCTTAGATTCTCGACGTTTTAGAGAGTTTTTATTCAAATCCATCTCCACCTATGTTGTGCCCTTCCTCCCAAAGCATTCCGGCATCTGTTATTCCAGGTCTCACCCTGTGAAGCAAACAAAGTCGGACAAGGGAGAAAGACATGGAATTGATAGGGAACCGTAGCCCAGTGGCTAAGGCATAAGTCTGCAAAACTTCTATTCGTCGGTTCGAATCCGACCGGTTCCTACAGCGCCGCGCCATTCCACCCATCATTTTTTTACATGGTTAGTGTCTCGAACGGGGGCCTCCGCTTGCTCCTTCGTACTAGTGGCTTAGGCTGCCTTAGTTTCCCTTCCTTACTGTATTTCTTTTCTTATTAGCAGTCTTATTTTTTTTTGAAATGTCTCTCGTTTCTTTTCTCTTTCTTTAGCAGCTATCCTTGCTTCAGCCTTCGTCTTTCGGCTTTAGGACTCACTCAGTCTTCTTTAATAAATAAAAAGGTATTCCGTGAGTGACTCTTTCCGTCTTTAGTTTAGGTTCATTATGGCAGTTGTTAGTTTCGTCTCTTTATCAGTTAATTCGGTATCGTTTATTAATTGCATATATTAAAAAAAGGGTAGTCCTTCCCCCAGGTGCGCCTAAAGTCTTATGATGATCCCTTTCAAAGCCGGTTAAACCATCAGGCTCGACTAAGAAATCAATGCCGGAGACTCCTTCTAGTAACCATCCCCGAAATCCAGGGAGGTGTTCTTGAAGACATGGCGGGCTCCAAGCTACACCCTTCTCTGCTACCAAATCATAGATCTTCCAGAGAAGACCAAAGCGAATGAGCTCACTCGATTCGCG